GGAAATGATAGAACGAAAAATGTCTTTGTACACGACAAAAAAATTATCCCATGGAGACCTGTATAATTTTGGGGTTTATACCAATGAACAAAAAAAATACAACTTGAGCAATGAATTAATAAGTCGAATAAAAGCTCTAGAAAAAGAAAAAAAAGAAAAGGGATTTCTCTCTCGAGATATGCTCGAAAAAAGGATCAGATTTAGCAATCATGAGAATAAACAAGAATGCTTGACCAAAACATATGATCCTTTATTGAGCGGCCCATATCGTGGAACAATAAAAAAATTTGATTTACGTACAATCATGAATGATTTAATCCCTTATATGGAAGATTACATAAAAAGTCTTTGGATAAATAAGATCCATGGGCTACTTCCTAATAATTTCCGAGAATTTGAACATCAAAAGAATTCTCTTGATGGTGATAAATCATTTTTTAATTATATTGGTAATTCCTTAACCTCATTTTCTTTTGAATTCACACCCAATTTTTGTTTAAAAAACTGTTCTTTATTGGCAGAACAAATCAAAATTGATTCAGAAAGTCAAGCAAAATTTTTAAAATTTGTATTCGATGTAATTACAACTGATCCAAATGATCAAACAATAACTAGAAATGAATCTATTGGAATAGAAGAAATCAGTAAAAAGGTTTATCGATGGTCATATAAATTGACCAATGTTCTGGAAGAACAGGAGGAAGAAAATGAGGAAAAATCGACGGAAGATCATGAAATTCGTTCAAGAAAAGCCAAACGTGTGGTAATTTATACTGATAACGAGCATAATACCAATTCTATTACTAATACAAATAATACTAGTAATAGTGATCAAGCGGAAGAGGTGGCTTTGATACGCTACTCGCAACAATCGGATTTTCGTCGGGATATAATAAAGGGATCCATGCGTACTCAAAGACGTAAAACAGTTACTTGGGAAATGTTTCAAGCAAATGTGCATTCCCCGCTTTTTTTAGATCGAATAGACAAAACATTTTTTTTTTCTTCTTTTTATATCTCTGAAATGATGAATCTAATTTTTAGGAATTCGGTCGAGAGAGAACCGGAATTGAAAATTTCCGATTTTGAGGAGGAAAAGACAAAAGAAAAGGAGAAAAAAGAGGAAAATGAACGGATAGCAATATCAGAAACTTGGGATAGCATTATATTTGCTCAAACAATAAGAGGTTCGATGTTAGTAACCCAATCCTTTCTTAGAAAATACATTATATTACCCTCATTGATAATAGCTAAAAATATTGGCCGTATGTTATTATTCCAATTCCCCGAGTGGTATGAAGATTTGAAAGAATGGAACAGAGAAATGCATGTTAAATGCACCTATAATGGTGTTCAATTATCGGAAACAGAATTTCCCAAAGATTGGTTAACAGACGGTATTCAGATAAAGATTCTATTTCCTTTCTGTCTTAAACCTTGGCGAAGATCTGAAATACAATCTCATCATAGAGATCCAATGAGAAAAATAGGAAAAAAAGAAAATTTTTGTTTTTTAACAATTTGGGGAATGGAAGCAGAAGTTCCTTTTGGTTCTCCCCGAAAACGACCTTCTTTTTTTGAACCCATTTATAAAGAACTCAAAAAAAGAATTAGAAAAGTAAAAAAGAAATTTTTTTTCGTTCTAAAAGTTTTAAAAGAAAAAAAAAGATGGGTTATCAAAATAGTTCTAGTTATAAAACAAAAAATGAAGGAACTTGAAAAAATAAACCCCATTTCCTTATTTGAATTGAGGAAGGTAAAAGTATATGAACCGAATGAAAATGTAAGAGATTCTAAAATCAAAAATAAGATTATTCGCGAATCGACCATTCGAATTCGATCCATGAATTGGGCAAATTATTCACTCATAGAAAAAAAAATAAAGGATCTTGCTGATAGGACAGTCACAATCAGGAATCAAATAGAACTAGAACGAATCACAAAAGACAAGAAAAAAATAGTTTTAACTTGTGATGATAAAAAATCAGATTCACAGAAAGAGATTTTGCAGATATTTAAAAGAAAAAAGATCCAATTTATACGTAAATTCAAATTTTTTATGAAATCATTCATTGAAAAAATATACATAGATATCTTTCTACATATGATCACCATTTTTAGGATCAATGCACAACTTTTCTTTGAATCAACAAAAAAAATTATCACAAAATCGATTTACAACGATAAAACAAATAAAGAAGGAATTAATGAAACAGATCAAAATACAATGAACTTTATTTCGACTATAAAAAAATCGTTTATTAATACTAATATCAGTAATAATACTATTATCAGTAATAATAATTCAAATATATATTATTTTTATGACTTATCCTCCTTGTCCCAAGCATATGTATTTTACAAAATATCACAAACTCAATTATTTAACAAGTATCACTTGAGATATGTACTTAAATACCTCAAGACCCATCCTTTTATTAAGGATAAAATCAAGGATTATTGTATGACACGAGGAATATTTGATTCCAAATCAAAGCAAAAGAAAATTCATAAGTTTGGAATGAATGAATGGAAAAACTGGTTAAAGGGCCATTATCAATACAATTTATCTCAGACAAAATGGTCTCGATTAGTACCGCAAAAATGGCGAAATAGAATCAACCAACGTTCTACGATTCAAAATAAAAAATCAATGAAATTTGATTCACATAAAAAGGAAAAAGACCAATTAATACATTACATGAAACAAAATTACTATGCAATGGCAGTGGATTCATTGACGAGTCAACAAAAAGAAAAATTTAAAAAACACTACAGATATGATCTTTTATCACATAAATATATGAATTATGGGAATAGGAAGGACTCGTATATTTATGAATCAACATTACAAGTAAAAGGAGATCAAGAAATTCCATACAATTTCAATACACTGAAACCCGAATCATTTTATGTATTGGTAAGTATAGCTATTAGTAATTATCTAGAAAAGGAATATATTATTGCTACACATAAAAATCTGGATAGAAAATATTTTGGTTGTAGAATTCTCCATTTTTATCTTAGAAAAAATATCAACATCGATACCTGGACCAATACGCATATCAGTACCAAAATTAAGAAAAATACTAAGACTGAAAACAAAATTATCACAAAATTGAAAAAAAAAGATATTTTTTCTCCTACAATTCATCAAGGAATTAAACCATCCAATCAAAAAAAACACTTTTTTGATTGGATGGGAATGAATCAAGAAAAGGTTTATCGTACCATATCAAATCTAGAACCTTGGTTCTTCCCGGAATTTGTGCCACTTTTTGATGCATATAAGATTAAACCATGGATCATACCAATCAAATTACTTCTTTTTCATTTTTATTTTTATTTCTATGAAAATATTAGTCAAAATAAAAGCATAAACATAAATAAAAATAAAAATGAAAATATTCAGATATCATCTAATCAACAAGATTATTTTAAATCAGAAAATTCCAACCAAGAAAAAAACGAACAACAGGGACAAGAAAATCTTGGATCAGATCTACGAAAACAAAACAAAAAAAAAAATGTTGAAGACAATTACGCGAGATCAGACATTAAAAAAGGTAAAAAGAAAAAACAATCCAAGAAAAAGAAGGAAGCAGAACTAGATTTCTTCCTGAAAAAATATTTCCTTTTTCAATTAAGATGGGATGACTCCATGAATCTAAGAATGATCAATAATATTAAGGTATATTGTCTCCTACTTAGACTGATAAATCCAAGGAAAATTGCTATATCCTCGATTCAAAGAGGAGAGATGCATCTGGATGTAATGCTAATTCAGAAGGATCTAGCTCTTACAGAATTGATAAAAAGGGGAATATTGATTATCGAACCGATTCGTCTATCTATAAAAAGGGATGGAAAATATATTATATATCAAACATTAGGTATTTCATTGATCGATAAAATTAAGCACCAAACTAAGAGAAAATGCATAAAAAAAAGATATGTTGATAAGAAGAATTTTGATAAACCCATTGCAAGACACGGCAATATGCTTGTGGATGGAGACAAAAGTAATTATGATTTCCTTGTTCCTGAAAATATTATATCTCCTAGACGTCGTAGAGAATTGAGAATTCTAATTTGTTTTAATTCTCATAATTGGAATTTTGTGGATAGAAATCTAGTATTTTGCAATGAAAACAACATAAGAAACTCTGGAAAATTTTTGAATGAGGGCAAGCATTTTAATACTAATACAGATACAAATAAATTCATTAAATGCAAATTGTTTCTTTGGCCCAATTACCGATTAGAAGATTTAGCTTGTATGAATCGCTATTGGTTTAATACCAATAATGGCAGTCGTTTCAGTATGTCAAGGATATATATGTATCCATGCTTCAGAATTGTAACCTTCCCATGGCATATAAGCTAAAAGATATACGTATACGCTGTATTACATTTTGGTACATGATACGGATTTAATGGCGTATCAACTCAATTTGTGTGTACTAGATTAAAATAACTGGCATAATAATTATTATTTTTATTTTTCCTGATCGATTTCGGTAAAGTCAAATTCATGGGAAAAAAAAAAGATAGAAAAAGGATGAAAAATTCATTCATCTCAGTCATTTCACAAGAAGAAAAAGAAGAAAACAAGGGTTCTGTTGAATTTCAAGTATTCAGTTTCACCAGTAAGATACGTAGACTTACTACACATTTGGAATTGCACAAAAAAGATTTTTTATCGCAAAGAGGTCTACGAATAATTCTGGGAAAACGTCAACGGCTCTTGGCTTATTTGTCAAAGAAAAATAGAGTCCATTATAAGAAATTAATGGGTCAGTTGGATATTCGGGAGCCAAAAAATCGTTAATTTAATCGTTTGAATTTTTTTTAATATTTATTTTATTAGATTTTATTAGATTTTTCATTTTGATGAACTTCGTTTTGAGGAATTCGTGGAATAATGAATTAAGGAATCAAAAAATATGACTGTACCGGCTACAAGAAAAGCTCTTATGATAGTTAATATGGGTCCTCACCACCCATCAATGCATGGTGTTCTTCGACTGATCGTTACTCTCGATGGTGAAGATGTTATTGATTGTGAACCCATATTGGGATATTTACACAGAGGGATGGAAAAAATAGCAGAAAACCGAACAATTATACAATATCTCCCTTATGTAACACGTTGGGATTATTTAGCTACTATGTTCACAGAGGCAATAACGGTAAATGCACCAGAACAATTGGAAAATGTTCAAATACCTCAGAGAGCCAGTTATATAAGAGTAATTATGCTAGAACTGAGCCGTATAGCTTCTCATTTGTTATGGCTTGGACCTTTTATGGCAGATATCGGTGCACAGACTCCTTTTTTCTATATTTTCAGAGAGAGAGAATTGTTATATGATCTATTCGAAGCCGCCACAGGTATGCGAATGATGCATAATTATTTCCGCATCGGAGGAGTAGCTGCTGATCTACCTTATGGCTGGATAGATAAATGTTTGGATTTCTGCGATTATTCTTTAACAGGAGTTGTTGAATATCAAAAACTTATTACACGGAATCCCATTTTTTTGGAACGAGTTGAAAGAGTGGGCATTATTGGTGGAGAGGAAGCAATAAATTGGGGTTTATCAGGACCAATGTTACGAGCTTCTGGAATCCAATGGGATCTTCGTAAGGTTGATCATTATGAGTGTTACAATGAATTCGATTGGGAAGTCCAATGGCAAAAAGAAGGAGATTCATTAGCTCGTTATTTAGTACGAATGGGTGAAATGGGGGAATCTATAAAAATTATTCAACAGGCTCTAGAAGGAATTCCTGGGGGTCCCTATGAGAATTTAGAAGTACGACGCTTTGATAGAGCAAAAAATTCCGAATGGAATAATTTTGAATATAGATTTATTAGTAAAAAACCTTCACCCAATTTTGAATTGTCGAAACAAGAACTTTATGTCAGAGTGGAGGCTCCCAAAGGAGAATTAGGAATTTATTTGATAGGAGATAATAGCGTTTTCCCCTGGAGATGGAAAATTCGTCCACCCGGTTTCATCAATTTGCAAATTCTTCCTCAGCTAGTTAAAAGAATGAAATTGGCTGATATCATGACGATACTAGGTAGTATAGATATCATTATGGGAGAAGTTGATCGTTGAAATGATAATTGATACGACAGAAGTACAAGCTATCAATTCTTTTTCTACATCGGAATCCATAAAAGAAATCTATGGACTCATATGGATGTTTGTATCCATTTTTACCCTTATATTTGGAATCATAATAGGGGTACTAGTAATTGTGTGGTTAGAAAGAGAAATATCCGCAACGATACAACAACGTATTGGGCCTGAATATGCTGGTCCGTTGGGAATTCTTCAAGCTCTAGCAGATGGGACTAAATTACTTTTTAAGGAGGACCTACTCCCATCTAGAGGAGATATTCGTTTGTTTAGTGTCGGACCGTCTATAGCGGTCATATCAATTCTACTAAGTTATTTAGTAATTCCTTTTGGGAACCGCCTTGTTTTAGGTGATATCAGTATAGGTGTTTTTTTATGGATCACCATTTCAAGTATTGCCCCTATTGGGCTTCTTATGTCAGGATATGGATCGAATAATAAATATTCTTTTTCAGGTGGTCTACGAGCTGCTGCTCAATCTATTAGTTATGAAATACCATTAACTCTATGTGTGTTATCAATATCTCTACGTGTGATTCGTTGGAACATGAACTTTTACCTCTCTCCTAGAAATAAATAAATAAAGAAAAGAGGTTGAATGTATTGAATAGATATTTTTTTTTCATTCATCGATGAGTTAAACCGGATAGTTATATGAGTGAAACAAAACAACTTATAAATTTGCAGTAAGAAGAGAAAATCTCATTCCCTATGTACAAGAATAAAGTGAAAGTAAACATAAGCAGCATAAACTGTTTACCCCAAGATTGAGATTCTTTGTTTGATTAGTTATCATATCTTGAAGCGGGTGCAAAAGATCAACTGTATGGAGTTTCCACTACTGTCTTGTATGTATTACCATACCGGGGATCAATCAAAAATCGGTGGACAGTTAGGAACACCAAGGTACACAAAGGATTAGTAATGGGAATAATGTAAGGTATCAAAAAAAGAGATATTTCTGCATAAAACGAATCATAATAAGGGCTTTAAGTTGGTAGAAATGATCAAGCAGTACCTCCCGAGGATTCCGATCTCGAGTATGCTCCTATTCACTGATTAAAGAAATGACTATCAAGAACGAATTAATCCTTTATTTTTTTTTTTCTAAATAAAATACCCTCTTCTCTTCTGAGACAGAAGAGGAACAAAAGAAATGGAATGCAATATTCGAATGAATGAATAAAAATTTTAATAAAATAAAAAAGATCTTTATTTATTTTTTCTTTCCTATATCCGTATTCATACATATACATACGGAATTCTTATCATGATTCATGAACTAATGCCTACTAATTAACTAATGCCTACTAATTATATATATACTAATTATATATATATATTGATAATTATATATATATATTGATAACGAGATATATTGATAACAAGTATTTTATTGAAAGATTAAGTTATTACCGAACAAAGAAAAATTGTCATTATAAGGATGAGATCAATTCGGAAGCACTTTTTTTCTTATTCTAGCGGACGGAATTCCATTGGTCTAATTTGGGACTCTCCGATGTATCTTTATTCGATCTACCCTCCAATTCAAAGAGGGCGATAATGCCGAACCAGTCCTTACATTTATTTGTGGCCATAGAGGAGCCGTATGAAGCTAAAGTTTCATGTACGGTTTTGGAATAGCGATGGGAACAGTGATGTTATTATCGACTATGATTATCTAATAGTTCAAGTACAGTTGATATAGTTGAAGCACAGTCAAAATATGGTTTTTGGGGGTGGAATCTGTGGCGTCAACCTATAGGGTTTATTGTTTTTCTAATTTCTTCTCTAGCCGAATGTGAGAGATTGCCATTTGATTTACCGGAAGCAGAGGAGGAATTAGTAGCAGGTTATCAAACCGAATATTCAGGTATCAAATTTGGTTTATTTTATATTGCTTCTTACCTAAATCTATTACTTTCTTCATTATTTGTAACAGTTCTTTACTTAGGTGGGTGGAATTTCTCTATTCCGTACATATCTACTCCTGAACTTTTCGGAATAAATAAAATGGCCGGAGTCTTTGGAATGACAATTGATATCTTTATTACATTAGCTAAAGCTTATTTGTTTCTGTTCATTCCTATCACAACAAGATGGACTTTGCCTAGGATGAGAATGGACCAGCTATTAAATCTTGGATGGAAATTTCTTTTACCTATTTCTCTAGGTAATCTATTATTGACAACTTCTTCCCAACTTGTTTCACTATAAATAACAAAATACGATAACGATATTCCAGATTCATAACCTCTTTCAAACAAGAGAAAGAAACATCAATTTTTTCCTGGATATTTACAATATGTTCTCTATGGTGACTGGGTTCATGAATTATAGTCAACAAACAATACGAGCTGCAAGGTATATTGGTCAAAGTTTCGTAATTACCTTATCCCATACAAATCGTTTACCTATAACTATTCAATATCCTTATGAAAAATCGATCACATCAGAGCGTTTCCGCGGTCGAATCCACTTTGAATTTGATAAATGTATTGCTTGTGAAGTATGTGTTCGTGTATGCCCGATAGATTTACCCGTTGTTGATTGGAAATTTGAAAGAGATATTAAAAAGAAACAATTGCTTAATTATAGTATTGATTTTGGGGTCTGTATATTTTGTGGTAATTGTGTCGAGTATTGTCCAACAAACTGTTTATCAATGACTGAAGAATATGAACTTTCTACTTCTGATCGTCACGAATTGAATTATAATCAGATTGCTTTGGGTCGTTTACCAATGTCAATAATTGGAGATTACACAATTCAAACAGTTATGAATTCGACTCAAATCAAAATAGACAAAGATAAATCCTTTGATTCAAGAACGATTACCAAATAAAAATACTCTAATTCAATTAGGAACGTATCATATACAAGAAAAAAATGGGGTAACCCCTTTTCCTTTCCTGGACCATTCAGTACGGTCATGAAATATTTCGACTTATTTATTAATTTATTATTTTAATAATGGATTTACCTGGACCAATACATGATATTCTTGTAGTATTTTTTGGATCAGTTCTTGTATTAGGAGGTTTGGGAGTAGTACTACTTACCAGTCCCATTTTTTCTGCCTTTTCGTTGGGATTGGTTCTTGTTTGTATATCCTTATTATATATTCTATCGAATTCCTATTTTGTAGCTGCCGCACAGCTCCTTATTTATGTTGGAGCCATAAATGTCTTAATCATATTTGCTGTAATGTTCATGAATGGTTCAGAATACTCCAATGATTCCTATTTTTGGACCATTGGGGATGGGGTCACTTCACTAGTTTGTACAAGTATTCTTTTTTCAATAATTACTATTATCCCAGATACCTCATGGTACGGAATTATTTGGACTACAAGATCAAGCCAAATTATAGAACAGGATCTAATAAGTAACATTCAACAAATTGGGATTCATTTATCAACAGATTTTTATCTTCCGTTTGAACTCATTTCCATAATTCTTTTAGTTTCCTTGATAGGAGCAATTACTATGGCTCGTCAATAATAAATACTTAGAATTTAATTCTAAGATTTATAAATTCTAAATAAATAAAATAAACGGAAAGGTTTAAGGTTTTTATAAGATTTTTAATTAAATCTATCTATTGCCAATACTTTCTTTTGTTCTGTAATCGTTCTATTCTAATCAATCGAATCGGTTGAATTGTTGTTCATATTGAAATGAATCGAGATTGATAAGGAGTTAGTCAATGATGTTCGAGCATGTACTTTTTTTGAGTGTCTATTTATTCTCTATCGGTATCTATGGATTGATTACAAGTCGAAAGATGGTTAGAGCACTTATGTGTCTTGAGCTTATACTCAATTCAGTTAATATCAATCTCGTAACATTTTCTGATATATTTGATAGTCGCCAATTAAAAGGCGACATTTTCTCAATCTTTGTTATAGCGGTTGCGGCTGCTGAAGCAGCTATTGGGCTAGCTATTGTTTCATCAATCCATCGTAACAGAAAATCAACTCGTATCAATCAATCGAATTTGTTGAATAATTAGTTATGATCATAAGATACATAACATTACATAGAAAATGTATCTATTAGATATTCTACTATTAGACTAGACATTCTACTATATTAAATTAAATAAAAATTCTACTATATTAAATTAAATAAAAATTAAATTACTATTGAATAATAAATATTTTCATTTCATATTCAATAGTAAATTAATATTGAAATATTGACCAATTTGTTGGTCAATTTGAATTCACATGTGCAACTCACATGATCATGGTTGTTGAAAGAGAAATCAAAGTCTCTTGGACTTTTCTCATGAACAGATTTAGAAATATATTGATTCTCAAAATTTTGATAAACCACTGCTTCGTCTGGTGTCTACAATATAAATATATGATTCATTTACTACTAATTTGATTTTACCAGATCGAAAATTTTTTATGCTCAAAACTGGAATTTATAGATTCAATGTCACATTCAGTAAAAATTTATGATACATGTATAGGGTGTACTCAATGTGTACGAGCCTGCCCTACAGATGTATTGGAAATGATACCTTGGGACGGATGTAAAGCTAAGCAAATTGCTTCCGCACCAAGAACCGAGGACTGTGTAGGTTGTAAGAGATGTGAATCCGCCTGCCCAACAGATTTTTTGAGTGTCCGTGTTTATTTATGGCATGAAACAACTCGCAGCATGGGTCTATCTTATTGATACGTTACAAAAAACTCCACTTGAATCATTTGATTCCTCTTTACCGACAAAAGCCCGTACTCGATAAAATTTATTATTCCGAGCACGGGTTTTTCTGGTCAAAACATATCTTGTCTTTATCACGAGTTATTTTCCTTGGTTAACAATACTTGTTGTTTTGCCGATATTCGCGGGTTCCTCAATTTTCTTTTTTCCTCATAGAGGAAATAAGATGTTTAGATGGTATACTCTTTGTATATGTTTATTAGAACTCCTTCTAACAACCTATGCATTCTGTTATCATTTTCAATTGGACGATCCATTAATCCAATTGGAGGAAGATTATAAATGGATCGATATTTTGGATTTTCACTGGAGACTGGGAATCGATGGACTTTCCATAGGACCTATTTTACTGACAGGATTTATTACTACTTTGGCTACTTTAGCGGCTTGGCCAGTTACGCGAAATTCGCGGTTTTTCTATTTCCTGATGTTAGCAATGTACAGCGGTCAAATAGGACCATTTTCTTCTCGAGACCTTTTACTTTTTTTCATCATGTGGGAGTTAGAATTAATTCCTGTTTACTTACTTTTATCCATGTGGGGAGGAAAAAAACGTCTCTACTCGGCTACAAAATTTATTTTGTACACAGCAGGGGGTTCTATTTTTCTCTTAATAGGAGTTCTGGGTATGGGTTTATATGGTTCCAATGAACCAACATTAGATTTTGAAAGATTAGCTAATCAATCATATCCTGTGGCATTGGAAATAATATTATATTTTGGTTTCTTTATTGCTTATGCTGTCAAATCGCCGATTATACCCCTACATACATGGTTACCAAATACCCATGGAGAAGCACATTACAGTACATGTATGCTTCTAGCTGGAATCTTATTAAAAATGGGAGCATATGGATTGATTCGGATCAATATGGAATTATTACCCCACGCTCATTCTATATTTTCTCCCTGGTTGGTAATAGTTGGAACGATGCAAATAATCTATGCAGCTTTAATTTCTCTCGGTCAACGCAATTTAAAAAAGAGAATAGCCTATTCCTCTGTATCTCACATGGGTTTTACAATTATAGGAATTGGTTCTATAACCGACATGGGACTCAATGGAGCCATTTTACAAATACTCTCTCATGGATTTATTGGTGCTGCACTTTTTTTCTTGTCGGGAACGAGTTGTGATAGAATACGTCTTGTTTATCTCGACGAAATGGGAGGGATATCTATCCCAATGCCAAAAATATTTACCATGTTCAGTAGTTTCTCGATGGCTTCTCTTGCATTGCCAGGAATGAGTGGTTTTGTTGCGGAATCAGTAGTATTTTTTGGAATAATTACTAGTCCAAAATATCTTTTAATGCCAAAAATACTAATTACTTTTGTAATGTCAATTGGAATTATATTAACTCCTATTTATTTATTATCTATGTCACGTCAGACGTTCTATGGATACAAGCTATTTAATGTTCCACACTCTAATTTTTTTGATTCTGGACCACGAGAACTATTTGTTTCAATCTGTATCTTTCTACCCGTAATAGGAATTGGTATTTATCCTGATTTCGTTCTCTCGTTATCAGTTGACAGGGTACAAGCTATCCTATCTAATTACTTTTATGGATAGTGTTTCATTAATGAAATGAGACAAAAAGTCTTATAATTCTTTAATTTTAAGATTTTTTAAATCGTTCGCTGTACAACGCAAAAAAATAAAGTGAATTAGAATTGTAATGAGATACATTTCGAGTTTTTGTTTTGAATTGTCAAAACAAAAACTCGAACAAGCAAACTTTCGTTATATATGGGCCGATATTCTTATGTATCTTTCATGTAGCTTATTCAATTAGATGCTAATGTGAATGAACCATAACTATGTAAACCTATTCCTAATAGATTGACCCCAAAATAGCATATCCAAATTATAAAAAATCCTATAGAAGCTACAAGTGCCGAATTCGTACCTTGTAAACTTTTATTTGTTCTAGTATGTAAATAAATCGCGAATATGGTCCAAGTAATAAATGCCCAAGTTTCCTTCGGATCCCAACTCCAATAAGATCCCCATGCTTCATTAGCCCATACTGCTCCACAAAGAATGCCTATGGTTAAAAAGGTAAACCCTAAACTAATCATACGATAACTCCAATAATCCAAACGCTGAGTCAATTGATATTTGTAAAAATTTCGAAATGAAAGAAAAGAAGTTTTTTTAAAAACGCTTCCTCTTTTTTCATTCAAGTATTTAATCTCACCAAAGAAAAATGATCTAATTAAGAAATTATTGCTTTTACAAAAAACATTGATGTTGTTTCGAAATCTAATGACTAGAAGAGCGATTGATAATAACGATCCGCATAAAAGAGCTGCATAGCTCAATAACATCATACTTACGTGCATCATTAACCACTGAGATTGTAGAGCAGGTACTAATATTGCGGATTGATGCATTTCAGTTGAAAGACTCGACGTAGCGAAGCCTTGAGTAAAAATAGTACTTGGGTTAGTTATTGTGCTTAAATCATTTTTATGGTTCAATTTCTTGGAAATTCTATGAATAATAAAGAAACTACATGAAAGGAAGATTAATGACTCGTATAAATTACTTAACGGAAAATGTCCCGAAGAAATCCAACGAGAAACTAATAATCCTGTTATAGAGAAAAAAGTAGCTATCATCCCTTTTTCCGACGAATCACGTAGTCCCGTAATTTCGTGGACTAATAAGGTCATGAAATGAATCGTAATCACAATTGAAATAATCGAAAAAGAGATATGAGTTAATATATGTTCTAAAGTCGCAAATATCATAAAAAAGGGGTCCCATTACAGAATTGAAATCGGAAATTGAATACATTCATTATAGGATACATTGTGTCTTTTTTAGAGAATGCCACCACTCGGACTCGAACCGAGATGCTCTAGCACTGCTTCCTAAGAGCAGCGTGTCTACCGATTTCACCATGGTGGCTTACTTGAAATAATAATATCCAATTCATGTTGAATCGTCGAGAATCAAGGATTCAATAGTTTAGGAAATAGAATCGATGAAAAAAAGACTCGTTTAAATTCATATTTGAATCTTCAATAAATTCAATAAAATAATCCTTAGTTAGGATCGTCCTAGGTTCAGTTTTATTTTAACAATCAACTTTTACGTACTATAAACTAAGTTCCCTCGACACAACACAGTTGGAATTTCGATAGTTTTGCTCTCAGTCGAGATATAGAATTAAGAATTGTCCCTTTTTCTTTCCATTTTCTTTTTTTGATGATTCGTTTTTCATTTATCCGATTTCATCGGATTCAAAATGAAAAGATTGATTTTTTTTTCATTGAAAAAAAAATCAAATAACTAAGATATGTATTACAATTTCATCACTAAATCCATTTGGAATTTTTCTAACGATTCCGATACTTTAGTATAATTAAGTATTAATACTCTTCATTGTGTATATAATATAAATAGGTAACATTTACCAAATCAATTAAGTTTTAGGCTAGGCATATAACAAAATAAAAGAGTTTAAATCTCTATGGCAATTGTACTATTCACAATAGAAAATCTTAATTCTATTTTTCTATTGTGAAAAGTTAATGGATAGGGAAAAATACTATTTTAAGAACCCAGTATACAGAAAACTTTTATTCTACATACCACAGCGGCTAGTTCTAACTAATATTGAGTAGTTCAATACATTAATTAGTGTGAATTGTTCATCTTAAAAAAATTTTAAGTTCTTCGGGCTACGTTAATTCCGATTATCCCAAGACTCTATTATTTTTTTGTCGCACAAAAAAACTTTTTGAATGTCCGGTAGAAACCGATTTCGCTAAAGAAAAAGCTTTTACTGCAGTTAAATATCCCTTTTTCTTCCAAATATTCCTACGAATATGTTTTTTTGACATAGAAATACGTTTTTTTGGAACTGCCATTCAAAAAAGGGTTACTCATTTTTATTTATTGTTGTATGTGAAAGACATGTATTGTTCGGAATAGATCGTTTTTTTTTTACTTTTAACATCTAACATAAATATAACAATTTAACATAAACATATCTAATTAACATAAACATAACAAATAATATATATATTTTATTATCATTTTTTTAATTAATAATTAATATTATATATTATATTCTATTTTATTATTATTTATTTTATTATTATTATTGTTTATTGTTCTTTTCGAAAGAGATAAGAATTGGTGAATCGGAAACAATTACGAAAAAATTTTTAATTATAAAATAAAAAAAAATCTCAATTTGTTTTCTTATGGAACATACATATCAATATGCATGGATAATACCTTTTCTTCCACTTACAGTTACTATGTCAATAGGATTTGGACTTATACTTATTCCGACAGCAACAAAAAATATTCGTCGTATGTGGGCTTTTCCTAGTGTTTTTCTGTTAAGTATAGCTATGGGATTTTCGGCCAATCTGTCTATTCAACAAATAAATGGAAGTTTTATTTATCAATATCTATGGTCTTGGACCATAGATATTGATTTTTCCTTAGAGTTTGGATACTTGATCGATCCACTTTCTTCTATTATGTCAATACTAATTACTACTGTTGGAGTCATGATTCTTATTTATAGTGACAATTATATGTCTCACGACCAAGGATATTTGAGATTTTTTGCTTATATGAGTTTTTTCAATACTTCCATGTTGGGATTAGTTACTAGTTCTAATTTGATACAACTTCATATTTTTTGGGAACTAGTGGGAATGTGTTCATACTTATTAATAGGGTTTTGGTTTACACGACCGATTGCTGCAAGTGCTTGTCAAAAATCTTTTGTAACTAATCGTGTAGGAGATTTTGGTTTATTATTAGGAATCTTAGGTCTTTATTGGATAACAGGTAGTTTGGAATTTCGGGATTTGTTCGAAATAGCTAATAACCTGATCCATAATAATGGGGTCAGCTCTTTATTTGCTACTTTGTGTGCCTCTTTATTATTTGTCGGTGCAGTTGCTAAATCTGCACAATTCCCCCTCCACGTATGGTTACCTGATGCCATGGAAGGACCTACTCCTATCTCGGCCCTTATACACGCTGCTACTATGGTAGCAGCAGGAATTTTTCTTGTAGCTCGACTTATTCCTCTTTTCATAGACATACCTTATATAATGAATTTCATTTCTTTAATGGGTGTAATAACAGTACTATTAGGAGCTACTTTTTCTCTTGCTCAAAGAGACATTAAAAGAAGTTTAGCCTATTCTACAATGTCTCAATTAGGTTATATTATGTTAGCTCTAGGTATAGGTTCTTATCGAGCGGCTTTATTCCATTTGATCACTCATGCCTATTCTAAAGCTTTATTGTTTTTGGGATCTGGATCTATTATTCATTCAATGGAACCTATTGTTGGATATTCACCAGAAAAAAGTCAGAATATGGTTCTTATGGGCGGTTTAACAAGATATGTTCCAATTACAAGAACTACTTTTTTATTAGGTACACTTTCTATTTGTGGTATTCCACCTCTTGCTTGTTTTTGGTCCAAAGATGAAATTCTTAATGATAGTTGGTTATATTCACCAATTTTTGCAATAATATCTTGTTTCACAGCAGGATTAACCGCATTTTATATGTTTCGGGTATATTTACTTACTTTTGATGGGTATTTGCGCGTTTATTTTCAAAACCACAGTAGCACTAAAAACAACTCGTTCTATTCAATATCTCTATGGGGAAAAGAAGCACCAAAAAGAGTCAATAAAAATTTACATTTATCAACAGTGAATAATAAGATTCACTTTTTTTCAAAAGATACATATAAAATTATTTATAATGATAGGATACGATACTTTAGTACTTACTTTGGAAATAAATATACTTCCATGTATCCTCGCGAATCAGACAACACTATGCTATTTCCTCTGCTTGTATTGGTACTATTTACTTTGTTCGTTGGATCGATAGGAATTTCTTTTGATCAAGGAGTAATGGATTTTGATATATTATCGAAATGGTTAACCCCATCACAAAACCTTTTCCATCCAAATTCGAATTATTCTGTGAATTGGTATGAATTTTTTACAAATTCAATTTTTTCAGTAAGTATAGCCATTTTCGGATTATTCATAGCATATATTTTATATGGGTCTGTTTATTCATTTTTATATAATTTGGACTTAATCAATTCATTTGTAAAAGGGGGACCTAAGAGAACTATCTTGGACCAAATCAAGAATATTATATACAATTGGTCATATAATCGTGGTTACATAGATATTTTTTATACTAGGGTTTTAACCAGGGGTATAAGAGGATTAACCGAACTAACTCAATTTTTTGATAATCATATAATTGATGGAATTACAAACGGAGTTGGCCTTACAAGTTCCCTTATAGGTGAAGGGATTAGATATATGGGGGGTGGACGAATCTCGTCTTATTTATTCTTATATTTTTTTTATGTATCAATATTTTTATTATTTTTTTTGTTCATTGGTATAAACCCCAAAATTATACAGGTCTCCATGGGATAATTTTTTTGTCGTGTACAAAGACATTTTTCGTTCTATCATTTCCGAAAAAGTCGATAAACTAGGTGGATATGTAAAAGATATTTTTTGTTTCCCATTACTTGGACATGTATAAAAAAAATATTGTGACATTTCATTTCGTACAGCAT